TTCATGATAAGTTCCTCGCACCAAAAATAAAGAAATAGTTAATGATACAATCAACCAACAAATTATGACTTAATTATTCCATCATTAAGATTTATCCAGTCGAAGTAATTAAGAATTCCGAATTGAAAAAAAAAAAAAAAGAATATTTATTGAACTATAATAAGATTTATCGAACTATCAGAAAGACTTCGATATTTCTTTTTTAGTTTTTATCCACATAGTTTTTGTGAATCCCTACAACTTTTGTTCTTATCTTACTTTTCTTACTTTACATTTCCAAACGATTCTTTGAATTTTTCGTTCTTTTTCTTGATTTAATCTCTTTAGTCATTCAAGATTCAATTCACAATTCTAGATACTAGATAAAACAGAAGGACTTCTATTTTTGAATCCCTATCTAAATTTACAGTAACAGGGCTAATTTAGATATATGTTTAGTTCATATATAACTAGTTAATATCTAATATCACATATACATGTGTTTTTTACATACCGTAAACCTATTATTCTTGTCTTAGATTCAATCGGATTCGAGAATTCTTATAGAAATATCAGCATTTGAGTGATCTAAGTTCATATAATTTTCTTTTATTATTTATTCCAATTTGGTCAATCGTTGAATTGAATGACTGAATGAAAGGAGAATCCGTTCTATACAACATCTTTTTAATCACACGTCATAAACGTAAACAGAGATACCATACAAATTCTTATTCAAATAATTTCAAATTCTGGATCCTAATACTAATATTATTAATTATATATTCTAAATTAAATTGAATTATTATATATAATAATATAATCTAATTAATTAATTAATATTTTTAATATTTTATAATTCATATTAATATTTATTAATAATAATTTATTATATTAATTCTTTATTTATATAATATATAATCTAATCTAAATCTAATAATCTAAATAATCTAATATTCAATTTAATGTTCTAATTGAATCAACGAAACAAAATACAACAAAACAATCCAAATCCAAAACAATAAAAAAAAGAATATTCATTCGAGGGAAGTATAAATTGGTCAAAGAAAGAGTCTTTTTTTTGAAAAATAGGAAAAAGATCTTTTAGATGGATCTCTTTCCTATTTTTTTTTTTTTTACAATTCCCTGGTAATCTTTTTTACTTTTAGACAAAATCGTATACTTATTTTATTTAGAACTTATTTGCATCTTTCTTATTTTATTTGGGATAACCCTTTTTTTTTTTTCTAAATTTCTTTCTTTATTTTTGTTCCGTTCGCTTAAGTAGATTCTTTGGAACCGCACATACATTGCGGCGGTCTAAGCTAAAAAAAAAGACTATTTCGAAAACTAGTCAATGATGGCCTTCCATGGATTCACCTATATAAGCCGCAGCTAAGGTTGCAAAAATAAGAGCTTGAATACCGCTTGTAAATAATCCAAGGAACATGACAGGTATAGGAACCACTAAAGGTACTAAAGAAACAAGAACAACAACTACTAATTCATCAGCTAATATATTTCCAAAAAGTCGAAAACTAAGTGATAAGGGTTTTGTGAAATCTTCTAAGATGTTAATCGGTAAAAGGATTGGGGTTGGTTGGATGTATTTACCAAAATAACCTAATCCTTTTTTTGAAATACCCGCATAAAAATATGCTACCGACGTAAGTAAAGCTAATGCAACAGTAGTATTTATATCATTTGTGGGTGCAGCTAACTCCCCATGAGGTAACTGTATGATTTTCCAAGGCAAAAGAGCCCCTGACCAATTAGAAACAAAAATAAATAGAAACATAGTTCCAATAAAGGGAACCCACGGACCATATTCTTCTCCAATCTGAGTTTTGCTCACGTCTCGAATGAATTCAAGGACATACTCAAAGAAATTCTGACCGTCAGTAGGAATGGTTTGTGGATTTTGAACAGCTATAATGGCTGAAACTAATAAAATAGCAATTACAACCCAAGAAGTAATAAGTACTTGGGCATGGACTTGGAAACCCCCTATTTGCCAATAGAAATGTTGGCCTACTTCCACAGCCGATATATCGTATAATCTTTTTAATGTGTTGATGGAACATAATAGAACATTCATATTGCCCTCTGAAAGAAATACAACTTTAAAAGGAATTATTTTGATTCAACCATCTCTTTTTCGGCTTGTCTACTTTATTTTTTTGATTTTGAATACCAACTAATCACATAATATCTCCGGTTATTTTTTTTGCGCGATTCAGTAATAGTATAGTAACCGATTCCATAAATCTATGGAGTTCCCAAAACCAAATAATTTCTTTATCTTATTATTAATCAAGAATTTCGTATATAGCTAGAACGACCCTCACAAATTGCAAATACTAATTTGGTAAGAATTAATCGGATTGAAGCTATAGCATCATCATTAGCTGGAATCGAAATATCCGCGAGATCCGGTTCACAATTTGTATCGATTAAACAAATCGTTGGAATTCCCAAAGTGATACATTCTTGAAGAGCCGTATATTCTTCTTGCTGATCA